CATTTTAATTAAATTTTTTCAATTTATTAAAATGAAAACCAAGAACTAAGAATTTATGTTGGATCGGCACTAGATATATAATTGACATATATACAAAAGAGTGTAGGCGGACGAATAAATTAAAAAAGAAGTATAAAAATCCCAGGTTTATTCAATTAATATCAATCAATATAAGTATTAATATTAAGTACAAAGTAAAAAAAGCAAGCTTAACCCTTTGCTTTTTTATTTGTTCATCGAATTCCAATGAAAAATAAAAAACACCCATTGACATGCCAATAATATCAAAAATTTAAGACCAAATTGTTTATTCTCTCGATATTTTTCTCATCTATATACATCAATAAAACCAATAAAATAGATTTTTATCGTTATAAAAGACGACATTTTATAAGTAGAAAAAATAAATTAAATATGATATAAATTGAAAAGATTATACAAAAATCTATACAAATCATCCACACCTTACCTTCTTGAATTTATATATATTTATATTTCATTAATTTAATTTTGTTTGGTGATTAAGGCGAAGTTCTATAAAAACCCCCGCCTTCTTTGAAATATCATAAACAGTTCCTGTAGGCTGAGCGCCTTTTTCAAGAAAATATAGAATAACAGGAACGTTTAAATAAGTTTGATTCTTTATCGGATCATAAAAACCCACTTTCCGAAGAGCTCTTCCTTCTCTTCGGGATCGAACATCAATTGCAACGATTCGATAAATGGCTCATTGGGATAGATGTAGAGAAACCCCCCCCGAGAAACGTATAAGAAGTTTTCTCCTCGTACGGCTCAAGAAAATTCAAGTTATGTTTATATACAAAATTAGAATGGCAAATAGATCCATAAAATCATCAAATCAATTAGACCAAGAATTCTCTTTCTTTATTATATGATTTAAATACTTGTTTCTTACTCTTTCCCCAACAAAAAGGATTTTCATATTTGTAATTTGCACTCTCATAACTCAAGTTGTATAACTCGCAAAGAAAACCTTTTAAGTATTTCATTTATTGATTATTGAGCGGTCTCTAATCCCTTTTTTATCTGTCTCCTTTCGAATCTATTTTGATTTAATCTAGTTCTAGTTGTTAAGACAATTGAAAACGGTATTTCCTTGTTCTAGGATCCTTTATCTTTGCCTTGAATCATTAGGTTTAGATATTACTTCGGTGATAGTTAATCGTTTCAAAATGGCAGCAACACACCATTTTTTGTGATTTCTTTCTATCAAACAATCATATGAATGGTTGATTCTTGTGTAATACACTTTTGATTTGAGCGAAAGGATTTTACCAATTCCAAAAGATTTTACTTTTGAATTTGAAACTTACTTGAATTTGATCCTTTAGATTTCTATATCAAAAATAGACTTACAAAGTTGTCTCAATTTATTAATTGATACTAACCCTAGATTCTTGCCTCCGAAAAACGAATCAATACGTTCTGCTCGAGCTCCATCATGTATGATACGGTTTATATTACAACCCCTCCCCCTCCCCCCCCCCAAAAAAAAAAAATGAGAGTTCTAGTGAACAGAACAAACGATGTCGAGCCAAAAGCACTTTCATTCCTAATATAATAATAAAAAGTGGTGGATGTAAGAATCCACAGTGGATCGTATCCTTCAAGTCGCACGTTGCCTTCTACCACATCGTTTTAAACGAAGTTTTACCATAACATTCCTTTAGTTTGGAACCAGGATGTAATTAATTCCATTATGGAATTATGAATAGTCATTGGTTCGATCAATACCTAGTAATCTATACTTTATTTTTTTTTTTCCTTCTATATGAAATAGAGTTTCTGAAGAAGTCTAAGCATTAACCCCAGAAACATATATTTATAAATATTAAAATATATAAATCTATAATATTTTAAAATATTATAAATACTAATTATAAATAAAAATAACACGAATAAAATTCAAACAAATAAATAAGTTCTCTTTGAATCTGGATCTTCAAGTAACCTGATAGGATAAATTCACCAATTTCACACTTATTCGAGTACTAAGAACTCCTAAGAAATCATCAATTTAATCTAATTGATTGAAAATTTTCTGACCTCCATATCATTATTTGAATAAGATTTTATAGTTTATAGTTTATAGTAAGACCACATTGCATTTTATCATCATACGAGAAAGATAAATCCAGATTTGTATTAAATCATCAATGATTAAAAAAATCCAATTTCTTTTTTTAATGAAATAGTGGATAAAGAATGATGTAAAAGAAGATTTAGGTTGCTATATATTTTATTTTTTTTCATACTGATTGAAAAAAAAAAAGAATCGAAATAAAAAACTATGGAATCTATGTATCAGATAGACTAAACTATTGTTACTGAAATAAATTCTAGCTATTCTATATTTAATATTTATAGATCACAAATAGATTCTATTACATCTGCGTGTTATTTGAATTCGATTCAATTTGTGAAAAAGATATGATTCAGAGAAGACTCATTAAGAATAAGAATTCAATTTTTTTTTTTTCAATTTTATAGCTTCAAAAAAGTAACCTTTATTCTGATATAATATATATATTATATATATCAAATATTCTATGATTCATATGGGTTAAGTATATGATATTATCATACTGTTTTGGATATGTGTACGGATATGCTCTGGGACGGAAGGATTCGAACCTCCGAATAACGGGACCAAAACCCGTTGCCTTACCACTTGGCCACGCCCCATTTACATTTATACTTGACACTAATAAACACTAATATTGTTATTGGTTGTTCGTCAACTTCAGTCTAAATATCTTAAATATCTATAAAATAAATTAGATTCTTGATAGAATTGTGCTATGTGTAGATATAGAATTAAACTGATGAATTTATTGATCATTACATCTAATTCAATTAAGATATTGTATGAAAGTATGATTTATTCTATTCACTTTTGATTTGAGAGTTGAAGGAGTTTTGATTGGACGAGTTCAAATCAAAGAAGTTCTTTTGGTCTATCTAATTTATTTTTATTAATTTTCCCTTCTATCAATAACTCAACTTATTAATAACTCAATCAAAATAAATACAATTATCCTCAAGAACAAAATGGTTTTTATGCTTAATATATTTAGTTTGATCTGTATCTGTCTTAATTCTGTCCTTTATTCAAGTAGTTTTTTCGTCGCCAAATTGCCTGAGGCCTATGCTTTTTTCAATCCAATCGTAGATGTTATGCCAGTAATACCTGTGCTATTTTTTCTCTTAGCTTTTGTTTGGCAAGCTGCTGTAAGTTTTCGATGAGATTTTTAATACTGTCCTAGACAAATTGCTGATTTATTCGAAAAAAAAAAATTTACCAATTGATAAGATCAGATAAGTCTTAAAGTATCTGTGAAACCTCGAGTCAAATATTGAAATTCTGGTATAACCATAATAAATCGGGATCACCACGTTTCACTTCCTTATTCTGACTTTTTCCATTGCAAAACCTCTTGGAGTCTTACACAATTTGTGGGTATGAAAGAATATTTTTGGTAATGAAAAATACACTTTATTTATATGAAAAAAGAATATTATAAATGAATTTTTTGAAAATTCTTTTCTATTTCTCATCTCAAATCAAAAGAACTTTAGTTTATTTATTGGTGTCAAAATAAAAATAGAAACATACATACTAGGATATGCGGTATAAAATACAAATATACAAATAGAGAATCTATTCTCTTTTTTCCTAAAAAAATAATTCTTGGAGATTGTGTAATGCTTACTCTAAAACTATTTGTTTACACGATAGTAATATTCTTTGTCTCTCTATTCATCTTCGGATTTCTATCTAATGATCCGGGACGTAATCCTGGACGTGAAGAATAAAAATAAATAAGGTTTTTTTTTTTACTCGATTTTGAAATGTTCTTAGTAGGATTTTAGCTACTTCACATTTTTAACTATATAATTTTAACTATTATAAAATAACTAAAAAAACTTAAATAAAGAACTAACTCACGAAAAATTTGAAAGGAAACAAAAAGTTATCGACGAAAACGGAAAGAGAGGGATTCGAACCCTCGGTACGAAAAACTCGTACAACGGATTAGCAATCCGACGCTTTAGTCCACTCAGCCATCTTTCCCCCAATTGAAAAAGGATAATTATTATGTTACATAAGCAAAATTAGGGCTTGAAAAAGGCCCCTTTCTTTTTCTTTAGTTTATTTATAGTTTTTCAACTAATATAATATTTAAAACTAAATAATAATAAATAAAATACAAAGGATCCCTCTTTGATTTTGTCCAAAGAAACCTTTTCTTTACACGGCTTGGCCTGGTCAGTACCTAGCTGGGCCGGGCCTCTTTTGTTCCAAGGAATCAAATTAAAATGATTTATTTAATTTGAATTTGAAAACACAAATTCTTATTATTGATATTGAAACAATCATAATAAGGACTATTTCGGTTCCTTTGCTATTTTGATATATAATCAAAATGTCAGTTCCTATCTTAATTTCTTAGCTTTATCTTTTATTTACTTTTTTTTTCAGTAAAAAATAAGTTAAAGTAAACAAATGTAAATAAAAAAAATAAGATAAGAAAACAAATGAACTATGAATTTTTGAACAATGCATTTTTATGTTACGGCTTAAATAGTTTTGTCAACCCATATCCGTCAAAAAACTCCAGCAAAAGACTTGGTATTTAGTTATTTAAATGAGTTCTCTTTTCCTAATCTCTTAAGTCCTCGGGTTAACGCTCTAATTTGCATGATTCTTTTTTGATCCTATACTTTTGATTACGACCAAGTTTCTTGTTCGACAAAAAGTCGATTTATATACAATAATCGGATTGTAGCGGGTATAGTTTAGTGGTAAAAGTGTGATTCGTTCTGTTAATCCCTTAACAGTTAAGGGGTCCCTCGGTTTGATTAATAACCCATTCCGATCAAAACAAAAACTTTATCTCGTAAAAAGGATTTAAGCCTTTACCTTTCAATGAAAAATTCGAGGAAGAATATACATTCTCGTGATTTGTGTCCAAGAG